GCCGTCTTATTGGGAATAACAAAAGCATCTCTGAATACTCAAAGTTTCATATCCGAAGCGAGTTTTCAAGAAACTGCTCGAGTTTTAGCAAAAGCAGCTCTACGGGGTCGTATCGATTGGTTGAAAGGCCTGAAAGAGAACGTTGTTCTGGGGGGGATGATACCCGTTGGTACCGGATTCGAGGGATTGGTGCACCCTTCGAGACAACATAACAACATTTCCTTGGAAACAAAAAATAATAATATATTTGAGGGGGAAATGAGAGATATTTTGTTCCACCACAGAAAATTTTTTGATTCTTGCCTTTCAAAGAATTTCCACGATACATCAGAACAATCATTTATAGGTATAGGATTTAATGATTCCTAAAAGCAGATTTAGCCTTTTATTTGAAAACATTTGATTTCATTTAGTAATAGTAAAAATGATAATAATGAATAGAAAAGGAATAATGTAATGGCTTAGGTCGTAAATCTACGGCCAATTTGCGGTAGAAGAGAAGGTTCCATCGGAACAATTATTTATTTTAGGATACCCTCGTCTCTTTTTTTTTTTTTTTAAGGAGGGGGGGGTGTGGGGAGAAATGACAAAAAGATATTGGAACATCGATTTGGAAGAGATGATGAAGGCCGGAGTTCATTTTGGACATGGTACTAGGAAATGGAATCCTAAAATGGCCCCTTATATTTCTGCAAAGCGTAAAGGTATTCATATTATAAATCTTACTAGAACCGCTCGTTTTTTATCAGAAGCCTGTGATTTGGTTTTTGATGCAGCAAGTAAGGGAAAACAATTCTTAATCGTTGGCACTAAAAATAAAGCAGCTGACCTAGTAGCATGGGCTGCAATAAGGGCTCGGTGTCATTATGTTAATAAAAAATGGCTTGGCGGTATGTTAACGAATTGGTCCACTACAGAAACGAGACTTCATAAGTTTAGAGACTTGAGAACAGAACAAAAAACAGGGAGACTCCATCGTCTTCCGAAAAGAGATGCGGCCGTGTTGAAAAGACAATTATCTCACTTGCAAACATATCTGGGCGGGATTAAATATATGACGGGGTTACCAGATATTGTAATCATCATTGATCAACACGAAGAATATACGGCCCTTCAAGAATGTATCACTTTGGGAATTCCAACAATTTGTTTAATCGATACAAATTGTGACCCCGATCTTGCAGATATTTCGATTCCAGCCAACGATGACGCTATATCTTCAATTCGATTAATTCTTAACAAATTAGTATTCGCAATTCGTGAAGGGCGTTCTAGTTTAATAATAAGATAAAAAACTTAACTTACTTTATAAATTTCATAGAGTTTTGTAATAAGTTACTATTTATGAATCTCAGATACTCTTTTTGGATCTCAAAAAAGAGATAAAAAACTGGGGATATTATGTGATTCGTTGTATTCAAGAATTTAATTGGTATTATAAATATATATGGGATTCAAGTAGTCACGTAGAGAAAGAGACGTTTGAATCAAAATAATTTTCTTTAAAGCTATATTTTTTTAAGAGGGCAATATGAATGTTCTATCCTGTTCTATCAACACACTAAAGGGGTTATACGATATTTCTGGTGTGGAAGTAGGCCAACATTTCTATTGGAAAATAGGAGGTTTTCAAGTCCACGGCCAAGTACTTATTACTTCTTGGGTTGTAATTGCTATCTTATTGGGTTCAGCTACTCTAACTGTTCGGAACCCACAAACCATTCCGACCGGTGGTCAGAATTTCTTCGAATATGTACTTGAATTCATTCGAGATGTGAGTAAAACTCAAATTGGAGAAGAATATGGCCCCTGGGTTCCTTTTATTGGAACAATGTTTCTATTTATTTTTGTTTCTAATTGGTCAGGAGCGCTTTTACCTTGGAAAATCATACAATTACCTCATGGGGAGTTAGCCGCACCCACGAATGATATAAATACTACTGTTGCTTTGGCTTTACTCACGTCAGTGGCATATTTCTATGCGGGTCTTACCAAAAAGGGAGTGGGTTATTTCGGGAAATATATTCAACCAACCCCAATCCTTTTACCCATTAACATCTTAGAAGATTTCACAAAGCCTTTATCGCTTAGTTTTCGACTTTTCGGAAATATATTAGCTGATGAATTAGTAGTTGTTGTTCTTGTTTCTTTAGTACCTTTAGTAGTTCCTATACCTGTCATGTTCCTTGGATTATTTACAAGTGGTATTCAAGCTCTGATTTTTGCAACTTTAGCCGCGGCTTATATAGGGGAATCCATGGAGGGCCATCATTGACTAGTTTTTGAAAGATTCTTTTTTAGCTTATCCCAAGGTAATGTATGCGTGGCTCAAAAAAAATCTAATCTAATTAGGAAATATAAATATACAACTCACTATATACAATCTAGAGTAATAGCCCCAAAGATATTAGAGTAGAGAGAGTTGTAAAAAAAAAAGGGGGAAAGAGATCTAAAAGATCTTTTTCCTAAAATTCTTGGTTGATCCACTTATATTATACCATTCTCTCCTGAATAGATATTCATTTTATATTGCTGGTCGGCCAATCCTAATATTTCCTATTCGGAATCAGAATTTGAATAAGAATTCTTGTGGTTTACGAAGTGTGAGTAAAAAAAGAGGGGTGCTCTATAGAAAGATTCCCCTTTCAGTTGATTTTCTTCAGCGATTGACCAAAATAAAATTTTCAGAAATAATAAATTGCGTGAACTTAGATCAATCAAATAATGATATTTCTATCCACTGATTCGGCCTAAGCAATTTGTCTATTTAGATTGTATCCGTCCGGGAGAATGATAAAGAAAGGGGAAGAAGTATTTACAAACAAAAAAGGGATTCATAAAAAATAGGGTGATTCGGATCGGAGAGGGAGGTTTTACTAGGTATATTATATGTAAAAAAGCGCTATGCTAAAAGTCAACTTGTTTTTCGACGCATAATTCTCGAATTCGATTGAATTTAAGATGAATGAAGAGTTGGTTTACGTTATGGAAGAAAGGCGTGTATAGGTGATTGATATTAAATATTGACTAGTTATATATGAACTAAAGAGATATTCAATTTGCCCTACTACTATAAATTTGATGGCTATTCCAATAGAAGTCTTTCCGTATCCTCTGGGACTGTGAGTTCAATGAATAAACAGATGAAATCAAGAAAAAAATCGAAGAATTCAAAGAATGGTTCGGAACAAAGAAATGGACGGACGAAAGTCGTACGGATTCGCAAAGACTTTGTCGATAGGAACTAAAAAAGAGATATCGAAGTAAAGTAGTTTTGATCCTTGAATAAGATTATTACTTCAATTTGAAGTTTGTAGTTACTTCGACTGGATGAATTGTAGCGATGTAATATTAAGTTATAATTCATCGGCTGACTGTATCATTAACCATTTTTTTTTGTATGAGGAACTTATCATGAATCCACTGATTTCTGCCGCTTCCGTTATTGCTGCTGGATTGGCTGTAGGGCTTGCTTCTATTGGACCTGGAGTTGGTCAAGGTACTGCTGCGGGCCAAGCTGTAGAAGGTATCGCGAGACAGCCTGAGGCGGAGGGAAAAATACGAGGTACTTTATTGCTTAGTCTAGCTTTTATGGAAGCTTTAACAATTTATGGCCTGGTTGTAGCATTAGCACTTTTATTTGCGAATCCTTTTGTTTAATCTTATAAATTCGAAAAAGCAATAACCCACGGGAAGGGCTGATTTGTGGATGAGGAATTAGCATACTCACTCGCTTTCATCCTTTCCGTTCGTAGTCTAAGGAACCCCCTTTTATATTTTTTAGGAAGGGTTTAAATAAAGAAGGGGGTAATTCACCATTTCTAAATCGAATCTTTTTGGCTCGATTTAGAAATAGTAAAATATATATATATATCAAATATATCAAAGGGGGGGCAGGACGATACAAAAAGAACTCTGTTCTTTTTTTTTTAGTCTATCTATAAGAGGAGATCATATGAAAAATGTAACCGATTCTTTCGTTTCTTTAGGCCACTGGCCATCCGCCGGGAGTTTCGGGTTTAATACCGATATTTTAGCAACAAATCTAATAAATCTAAGTGTAGTGCTTGGGGTATTGGTTTTTTTTGGAAAGGGAGTGTGTGCGAGTTGTTTATTTCAAGAATAGGCTGGATCCAACCAGCTGTACTTTTTATGTTATAACTAGGAAAAGTAGGTACATTATCTCACGAATGACTTCTGAATAAAGAAATCATATGCAAGAACCATAGCATTTCGTTATTCGTTGGTAAATCCGCTTTGATTCTCTATCAACCAAAAATGTGGGACCATTAACTATGGTTAAAGCTAAATCATTTGAAGTCCAGACGCAGCATGGTACTCTTTCTACCACAATATGAATATTAATATAGAGATGCTTTCAAAATGAATAATTTATCTATATAAGAACACTCATATGGATAAAATGATTTGAACCGCTTATTACAAAAATTGGGATTAAACCCCCTTTTATCCAATGATGAATCGACGACCTATGTATTGTGTATTAAAGGAAGAAAACCCTTTTGGATTTTTGGATAAAAAAAAAAGAAACAACTTTGTTGACAATTACATATTTTTGTTTGGTCAGAAGAGTCCTCCGACTTTTTTGGTTTTGGATTAGTGATTGGTTTTGATATTTTTATTTTGGAATATGAAGAGAGTAGAGGATAGGCTCATTACATTCAAAAAAAGATATGGGAATTTATCATAAGTAATTGAGCGTGAGAGCCAAATGAATCGAAAGATTCATGTTTGGTTCGGGAAGGGATCATGGAAGTTTTTAAATGAATGGAAAGAGAATCTACTTTCATTAAGTGATTTATTAGATAATCGAAAACAGAGGATCTTGAATACTATTCGAAATTCAGAAGAACTACGTGGGGGAGCCATTGAACAGCTGGAAAAGGCCCGGACACGCTTACGAAAAGTGGAAATGGAGGCAGATCAGTTTCGAGTCAATGGATACTCTGAGATAGAGCGAGAAAGAATTAATTTTATTA